GTAAGTTCGCGAGGTTTTTTAAAGCCACCTGTGAGATACACACGAAATACGTGCAGGATCATCATTAGGACCATCATACTTGCCGACCATCGATGAACTGATCGGATTAACCAACCGAAGTTAGTTTCAGTCATTATATATTGAACAGAAGCAAAAGCCTCTGTAACGGTCGGACGATAATAAAAAGTCATTGCAAACCCCGTGGCTACTTGTACTAAAAAACAAGTAAGCGTAATTCCTCCTAGACAATAAAATATGTTGACATGGGGAGGAACATATTTACTAGTTATATCATCTGCAATTGCCTGAATCTCAAGACGTTCTTCGAACCAATCATAGATTTTATTGAGATAGGTAAACCAAGGAACCCCCCCCCCGAGAGCCGTATATGAAAATTTCATCTCGTACGGCTCAAACAGAAACACCCCAATACTAGTTCTAACGGGTGTGTGTATATAGAACAGTTTTAAATTTTTTAATTTATTTCTATAAATTCCATTTTTTCTGACGATAGGAAATAAGAAAAACCCGAAAACTATTTCTTGTGGTTATAATGCCAAAAATTCAAGTCAGTTCATTCGTCTCTATATTGATCGTTATAGTCCTCTTGAATTTTCTATTTACCTATTTTCTTTGTTGTTATGTAATGCGGCTTTACTGCTATTTTTTTTTTATTGATAGGAATTCTCTTGTTAAGACCCTATGAATCACTTAAAACCTCAGATTCATACTATAACCTCGATGATTCAATAAAACCTTCTCAAACGAAGTCACAAAATTCCCTGAGTAAGAACCGTTGGATCAATCATAGAAAGTTAAAAAATTATCATATAATAATCATAGAACCGTTGGATCATCACTTATTCACTGAATAGCTATAATGACTAAAAATCCAAAGAAATCTTTGTCCTTGGATCAAAATAAAAATAAACAGAAGTTTGAAATAATAAAATCTTTCTATTTATAACTTCTAACTCTTTGAAAAACTTTTTGGAGTCCGGTCACAAGGTCTGACTATTAAGTATGAATCATAGTTCTAATACTTTGTTAATCTATTTCATATATTACGTGCTACAGATACTAAAATAATAAATATCCGACGAAGTAAAACCATCTCTATCAAGATGACAGACCCATTCTCTGTACTATCCATAGGATCTATTACACCAAGTCACACACTCATATTCCGGAAATACAGAAAAAAAAATAAGTTCCACGGTCGAACTACCAAAATCGAATGGGATAAAAATCAGAAATCTAAATGATTCACTTTGTATTGAATTTGTATTTAAAAAGCTAGTTAATGGTTCTTGTGAATCTAATTCATTGAAATTCCATCCAGTAAAATGGAAGAGTTATAAATCTCTAAAATAATAGAGAGAAATATTGCAAATAGAGCCATTGCAAGACCCATCAAAGGAGCAGTCCCCCAACCAGGAGCTACTTTACCATATTCTGAATTCAATGGTTTCAATAAACTCCCTGCATTAGTTCGTTTTGGGCGGACAGATCTAGAACTACCCTCAACGGTTTGTGTAGCCATAATATTTTATATTCATTAAGATCTGTTGACTTTGTATACCATTCGGTTGTAAATAAATGATCTTATCATAGATCCACTGCGGTCTTAAAACTATATAACTTAAAAGTATAGAATAATGGAAACAGCAATCCTAGTTGCCATCTTTTTATCCGGTTTACTTGTAAGTTTTACTGGGTACGCCTTATATACTGCTTTTGGGCAACCTTCTCAACAACTAAGAGATCCATTCGAAGAACACGGGGACTAGTTGAAGTAATGATCCTCCCATTGTTGGGAGGATCATTACTTTGAATTGAGATAATGAAAAATCATTTCACCTTTTTAGTTGGAACTTTAGGTGGTTCACGAAAAAAGATAGCGAAAAAAATTATTCCTAGAGTTGAAACTAAAAGGAATGTATAAACCAATGCTTCCATAGATTCGATCGTGGTTTACAATTATAGCTTCCATACCTGTTTATTTGGTATCGTTTCCCGGATAAATAAATAACAAAGGAAGCGAGATAAATCAAGATTTATCCGGGACCCCAACCCTATAGTAAGTCAAATAAAAGAAAAACGATCATAGTACCAAAGCAATCTTGTATCAGACTACCTGTCTTCTTGTAGTTGGATCTCCAAGTTTTTGGAATGCTCCAAATTCCACTTGAGCATCTAAATCCGGATCAATACCAGCAAAAACATCTCTAAACAAGGTTCTAGCACCATGCCAAATGTGTCCGAAAAAGAAGAGCAAAGCAAATGAAGCATGTCCAAAAGTAAACCAACCCCTTGGACTGCTACGAAAAACACCGTCAGATTTCAAAGTTGCACGGTCTAATTCAAAAATTTCACCCAATTGAGCACGTCTAGCATATTTTTTCACAGTAGCAGGATCACTATAACTGACTCCGTTGAGTTCGCCGCCATAGAACTCAACAGTTACACCTACCTGTTCGACACTATATTTTGATTCCGCCCTTCTAAAAGGAACGTCGGCCCTAACAATTCCGTCTCCGTCAACCAAAACAACCGGAAATGTTTCAAAAAACGTAGGCATACGACGTACAAAAAGTTCACGTCCCTCTTTATCTCTAAAGATAGGGTGTCCTAACCACCCAACAGCTATTCCATCGCCGTTGTCCATTGAGCCCGCTCTGAATAACCCCCCTTTTGCCGGATTATTGCCAATGTAATCATAAAAAGCTAGTTTTTCAGGAATTTTAGACCAAGCTTCGGATAAACTTTGATTTTCGGCTAATCCAGTACCAATTCTTCGATATATTTCTTGTTGAAAGTATCCTTGATCCCATTGATAGCGCGTGGGGCCAAACAATTCAATCGGAGTAGTTGCTGAACCATACCACATAGTTCCAGCAACTACAAAAGCTGCAAAAAAGACAGCAGCAATACTACTGGAAAGGACGGTTTCAATATTTCCCATACGTAATCCTTTGTATAGACGTTGGGGTGGACGAACACTAAGATGGAATAGCCCTGCCAATATGCCCAAGGTCCCCGCTGCAATATGATGAGAGGCTATTCCTCCCGGAACAAAAGGATCAAAACCCTCCACACCCCACGCTGGATTTACGGATTGGACCCTTCCCGTTAGTCCATAAGGATCGGACACCCATATTCCAGGACCATATAATCCTGTTACATGAAATGCACCAAAACCAAAACAAGCCACCCCTGAAAGAAATAAATGAATTCCAAAGATCTTGGGCAAATCCAAAGAGGGTTTTCCTGTACGCTCATCAGTAAATATTTCTAGATCCCAATATACCCAATGCCAGATCGCTGCCAAAAAACACAAGCCAGAAAACACAATATGCGCCCCGGCCACACCCTCGTAACTCCAAATACCTGGATTCGTTATAGTGCCCCCTGTGATACTCCAACCGCCCCATGAATTGGTTATTCCTAAACGAGTCATGAAGGGTATAACGAACATACCCTGCCTCCACATTGGATCAAGAACAGGGTCAGAGGGATCAAAAACAGCTAATTCGTATAAAGCCATCGAACCGGCCCAACCAGCAACCAGAGCTGTATGCATTATATGAACAGCAATTAAACGACCCGGATCATTCAATACGACGGTATGAACACGATACCAAGGCAAACCCATGGAAATACCCCTTTATCAACGAAAAATAAACACAATGTAACTTTATTGCATTGGAAAAAACTATACTATGATCCCCCTTTTTAGGGGATTCTCTTGTGGAAAGGATTGATATTTGTTTGATGCTTTTCGTACAAATTACTTTTAGTAATAATGAAACTGTTTTGTTCCTAGGAACAAAAAGAAGCAGATGTATTCTACACCCGATAAGTACCAATACGCAAGGGGTTATCAATAATTCATATGTAAGACTATAATAATTATATATATATATTCTAATTATATGAATTAGATTGAGACTTGGTATAGAAACCTACCAAGTGATAACTCTCACATTCAGAGAAACCCTGGAATTAACAGAGGGCAATCCTGAGCCAAATCCCGTTTTCTGAAAACAAACACGGGTTTCAGAAATCCAGAATAAATAAAGGACTTCTTCTGGTTATATTGATATTGACGGTCATATTGATGGTGATATTGATCAGGATTAGGTGCAGAGACTCAATGGAAGCTGTTCTAACAAATGGAGTTGGTTTAATTGTGTTTGTAAAGGCATCTTTCTATCAAAACAGGATGAAAGATAAACTTAGTATAATATAAGAATCTTAATTTTAAAATTAGAATATTTTTTTTTTTTTTTCCAATTTTTATTTGGAACCTATTCACAAATATTTTTCATAGAAATATAAAAAATTTACAGAACCGGTTCGGGTCGTCATTAATATTTTTGAATAATTTGTAATTATAGTAGTAGGTATACATATGTACCCAAACATACCTAAACTATATACCTTGTTTTTCGTCCTGATCAATATCACCAATCAATATGACTGTCGATAGCGTCACTATCGTCAAGAGCATAAAAATCATCAATATGATCACTCTCATCACTATCATCAAACAACCCATCACTATCATCAAACAACTCATCAAGCTCGCCCTTCTCATCGTCAATTTTATCAAAAACAAAACCCAAAGTAGTCCGTATACCTATGTGATCAATAATTCCATACTTTTTGGCTTCTTTTGCTGTCATCGTAACCTCGTGTTGCATGTCGCAGGTTATTATCGAAAAGGGTTGGCCCGTCCTTTGGGAATAAGTTATTGCTATGCTTTCGCGCAGCGTCAGCAGTTCTCCCATGTCATGGAGAAATACTGCCGACCGTAAACCTTTACTTTTACTAGTAGGTTGGTGGAGCATTACCCTAGCGTTAGGAAGTGCGCAACGTTTGTCAAATGCCCCCCCAGACAGAATAAAGGATCCCATTGAAGCGGCTAACCCGACGCATACTGTGGTTACATCGGCTGTCACAAATTGTATAGTATCATAAACAGCTATTCCGGGTAT